GCTTTGCGCTATAGTTAGCTCAGCACCAATCAAGAATCCCCAAGGAATTCCAAGAATTCTTGGTATACATTTGTTCCAACTCTCAACCCTCTTTTCTAGATTCATGGATATTGAATCAATCGAACGCACTTCTAAGACCTGTTCTACTTTTGGAAGACCCTGTGTTATATCACCAGATCTCGATTTTTCATATATAAATGTAACTAATGTATCTCCTTCGTAAAGGGTTTCCCCATAATGGCCATGAACAGTTGCTCCGGGGGTGGCCAAATAAGGCTTAGCTGATCGTATCACTATCGAGTCAACTTGAACAAGTATAACTTGACCCGATTTGAGGGGCGGTCCATTTTTGGCTATACATACATTTTCACAAATAAACTGTCCAAGACTAATTATTTTAGATGTCTCTGCACAATAATTGTGATGGAGAAAAGACCAATTCAAATTGAATGGATTTAAAATAATGTTACGGCATGGATCGGGATTAAAAATTTTTCCATTTTCATCCATTAAATAATATTTTAATTTAATCACTTGAAAAGTCTGTTTTAAATTGTCAAGTTGCAAATATTTAGTTACTAAGATCTGATTATGAGTTATTAAATGGTAAGATGAATAAAAATTCTCAATTGGAAGGCATGTTCCTAAAGGGCCCAATGAATTCCTAATTGGAATTAGGGGATCTTTTTTAATTGATTCTTTTATCACACTGTGATATTTTACATCTTTGAATGGCTCCATTCGAGAACAATTGGCTGCTGACAAAATTATCAACGACTGACATTCCTTATTTCTATTCAACAACGTATGAATAGTTCCTTGAGGTTGGTTAAGAGATTGTTGAATTTTTGCCTTGGAATAGGAATAAATGGCAGAAAAGGGGTTGATATTGGTACAATCTGATCCATTATCAGAGAGCAATCCTGACCCCGACGGATCATTCCTTTTTCCGATATACGAAATAGGGGATTTCACTAAGTTGATTCTTAGGAAATGTCGACTCAAACCATTTGTCCTTATTTCAACAAAAGAAGCACGGGCTTCTTCGCAAGAAGAACTTTTTTTGTCTTGGTTCCAATTCAATACTAAACAAGTCCGAACTAATTGAATACTTGTGTCAGAAATTCCTCGAATCGGTTTGCCATTTCCATAAAGGATATAATTGACAATTCGAAGTTGCACATTATCCCTTTCCTGCAATGGATCCGGTGGAAAAAGGGTTCCTAAATTTATACCGTCCGTTATTTCATATGTGACGACAGGTCGAACTAAAACAAAAAACCTTTTCTTACTAGGTGTAATTCGTTGGACATAGATCCAATTTTTAACTTTTTTGTATTCCTTGGAATTTCTTTTTCCTGTTCCTGGTGGTATCAAAACGCCGGTATGTCTGGATATCTTATCCGTCTCTCCAGGAAAATGGATATCTCCAGAAAAGATTTTCAGTTCAATTCGTTTTTTTTTTCTCTCCACCCGGACCAACCCACCGACTCGGCTTCTTAGATTTAAGGTGATTTGTGTATCGACCCCAACGATACTATTGTTCCGTACCATTATGGAAGAAGATCCGGGCAAGATATGCACCTCTTCAGGAATGAAAAAAAATCGATCTACTTTCATTTGGTATTTTGGCCTAAATTCCTTGACTCCTCGATACTCAATCAAATCCTCTTTTTTGATGACTGAATGCGTTTCTATAGTCCCATATTTAATAATGCCCGAACTCTTTCTTCTGTATCGAGGATCATCGAAATAAGCAAGAATACTATTTCGACGGAAAATACCATTTACGGGGATTTCAATCGAGATACCTGAACAGGGCATTAGTTCATTCTCGAGTTCTTGAATCGAGTGTAGTGGAATGATGAATTTATTTCTTCGCCTTTTTGACAATAAATCAGAATTCCCGTGAAGAATAGGCGAATATACGAGATTATACTGACCAGTACATATGATTCGATTAAGGTCTGAATAATCAGGAATCCTATCTTCTTTTTGACCATAAAAATCCGAACTAAACAATTTCTGCCTCGCCTGATCATTGGTTACTGAGAGGTTAGAAGTATATCTTCGCTTGCCAGAAAGAGAATGCGCATTCATTTGATCCTGATCCTTGTGGATCGAAAGGTAGACTAGACTGGACCTGCACGGCCCTCCTAATAATATCCATAAATGACTTGTTTTTGGTAATAGATGAACATTACCATATGTAAATTCGGGTGCATGATAGACATCGGTACTCCAGTGCATTTCTCCGTCTGAATCAGAATAAATATGTTTTCGAACCTTCTCTTTAAAATTCAAAGTGGATATTCCTGCGCGAATCTCAGCAATTACTTGTTCTGATTCTACATATTGATCGTTTTGAACTAAAAGCAAACTTTTGGGTGGAATATTCACATTATGTAGAATATCTTCACTCTCAATAGTTACATACAAGTCTATAGAACATAGAAAGGCGGGATGCCCATGACGTGTACGTGTCGGATGAACCAAGTCC